CAGAAATCTTGGTATCCAAAGGTTCCTAAGGGACATTCCTTTTTTGCTCCTAGGATTGAAGAAAAGATTATACGAAAGACTGTCAAGACTTCCTAATTATCTTACACTACCTACACTAACATAGGGTCTACTGATTCTGTCTGGAATTAGATTGGATAGGCTGATGGGAAATCAATTTAGGAAAGGACTGAAGATACTTTGTATCCATACTTACGAGAGACTCCGAGTACTCAAACATTCAATCAGGATGGTTGGTCGGCTCTTATCTTATAGAATAACAGAGTAAAAGTCAAAGTAAAAAAAAAAAAGATTTCTTTGGTCGTGTAGGGAGATTACAAAAAAAATGTATGTAATAATGGTAGTGATGTCTCCCCGTTCTTTCACAGAAAGAAAGACAGTAAGGCTTAGATCAAATAGGAAATATAGGTATCCAATAGATAGTTTTTGATGGTATATTTTTTTTTTCTTTTTTGCTTATGAAAGAAAGGTAACAAAACAAACAATAGGTCTTACTATTCCCACATGTTCCATTAGGAGCAGTCCTTTGCTATTTTCAAGGAAAAGGTGTGTGTATCGTATTTTTACTTAATACTTCCCAATTCTACCAGAAATCCTATAAAGAATCTGTTACGAGCGGATTCATTGAATTGGTTTATCAATAGCCTTAAGTCAGAATCCTATTTTGACTCTGCGCCATTGATTCTACTATGATTATTGATCAATAATGGAATAATTCCTTCATAGAAATAGGAGATATAATTCACATGGATATAGTAAATCTCGCTTGGGCTGCTTTAATGGTAGTCTTTACATTTTCCCTTTCACTCGTAGTATGGGGAAGGAGTGGACTCTAGGTATATTAATATTAATAATTGATTGAGTAATCGATTGAGTAATCGAATTGTATCAATTGTTTAATTGATCGTTTTGCGAAGCTTTATTTTTAAAATGTCTCTCTTTCAAAATTCTACTGGAAAAACAATAATGAATAAAAAAATACAATAATGAATAATAACCATTCGATCAAACAATGAATGATTACTATAGTTTAGTTGTATTTCAAAACTCAAATCTACGCATGATAGGAAATTTTTTCCAACCGAATTCCTCCTAAATATTCTATTTGGATAAACCAGTTCTTACCATAATTATGGATATTACAATGAGAAAAAACCAATCCCTAGTTTTTTCGTTATTTGTTTCTCTCTTTCTTTACTTTCACTGTTCTAAGAACAAATCGTTCTGCTATTAGATTACGACGATACTTACTTTCTACTGGAAGTGACTAGTGGTTGTCCAAAGAGGTTCTACACATAATAAAATTAGATCTTTCTTCCGCTGAGCGATCCACCACATATCACACATTTAACATTTTAGACTCCTAGAGATTTTTTTATGCTTTTTTGACTCATCTAATGTCATGTTTAAGCATGAAAAATGGTCCGAGTCCCCTTTACTAATCTACTTCCTTTCAAAATCTGAAGAAGTTACCATAGAACTTCGTAAATGATCTGTTAATGGCTCAATCAATGACTTCTTGGGATGGGAAATCAAAAAAAAATTCCTTGGTTTTGTTTTCTTTTGCTATAGTATATTCCCATACTATTCTTCCTCTATTGATTCTTTCGATGGATCCCGGAACCTATATATAAAATTATAAGAAACCTAGGAATTAGAGGAATAGGCCTTAGATTATTTTGGGTTGATCGAAATCGAGTGGATGTAGCGAAAAAAAGAAATAGAATTAGACTGCTATTTCGATGTACTAGTCTACTATTTATATTAGATGTACATCTAATATATCATATACATACATATTGTAAATTGATCTATATAAACCCTCCATTTAGATAAAGTCTATATCTGTATACAATACAACTATATATGATAATATCATTGTATACAATATTAGATAATATAAAATACTCTAAAGAGTGGTAGAAAGGACTATATATAGTCCTTTCTACCACTCTTTATGATTCCAACCAGATCATTTCATTTAAGACTTGGAATTTTCTTTTAATCCCTTTCTTTCATTTCTTCAATCATTGAAAAAAGGATTGATAAGAACTAATAATTCAGATTCAAATTAATCATTTTGACTGACTGTTTTTACGTAGATAATAAGTAAAAAGGCAGTAGGAACTAGAATGAACAGTGCAGTAGCAATAAATGCGAGAATATTGACTTCCATAATTTCATTATTTCTTTTTTTTTCTTCGCAATAACTCGGGATGTAATCCCATAGAGATGAGAAATTTAACTCCTGTAAATTCATTGGGATGAATTGATCCTGATGATACCGAATCGGATCAATATTATGAATAACAATATCTGATCTATCAAATCGATTCATCGTCGAGAATTGAATAGTATAACATAGGAAGATCCTTTATCCATACCAATTCCGAAATGGGATTTTTTATTGGATCAGGAATACCATTGCATTTTTCATCCTCTTCCGCTTTTTCTTTTCTATAACCTACTGTCTTCCTTATCT